CCCGCTGTAAAGGAAGCTATTATTGCGAAAGTTGGTGAATACAACCAACTATCATTAAGAATTTCATCTTTGGACCAAAAACAAGCAAGAGGCGGAATACCACAAAGGGAGAGTGTACCTAATAAAAAGGTAATTCTTGTAATTGGAACATATTTTGTTAAACCGCCCATAAGAACCATATTTTGACTTTTATCTGGTGAATATCCAACAATGGGTTCCATTGAATGAATAATTGATCCGGATCCCAAAAACAATAAAGCTTTCGAATAGGCATGAGTGATCAAATGGAATAAAGCGGCTCGATAAGAACCTATACCCAGAGCTAACATAATATAACCCAATTGAGACATTGTCGAGTAAGCTAAACTTCTTTTAATGTCTCTTTGAGCAAGAGCCAAAGTAGCTCCTAATAGTACTGTTATTACGCCTATTGAAGAAATGATATTCATTATGGAAGGTATAACTATGAAAAGAGGAAGAAGCCGAGCTACAAGAAAAATTCCCGCTGCTACCATAGTAGCAGCATGTATAAGAGCAGAAATGGGAGTGGGTCCTTCCATAGCATCAGGTAACCATATGTGAAGGGGGAATTGTGCGGATTTAGCAACTGCACCAACGAATAAAAAAGAAGCACACAGAGTAGCAAATAAGGAATTTACTCCATTATGATGAACCAAGTTATTAACTATTTCGAACAAATCTCGAAATTCTAAACTACCAGTTATCCAATAAAGTCCTAAAATTCCTAATAATAAACCAAAATCCCCTATACGATTGGTTACAAAAGCTTTTTGGCAAGCACTTGCCGCACTCGGTCGTGTGAACCAAAAACCTATTAATAAATAGGAACACATTCCTACAAGTTCCCAAAAAATATAAATTTGTATCAAATTGGAACTAGTAACTAATCCTAACATAGAACTATTGAAAAAACTCATATAGGCAAAAAATCTCAAATATCCTTGATCGTGAGACATATAATTGTCACTATAAATAAGAACCATGATTCCAACAGTAGTAATTAATATTGACATAATAGAAGTAAGTGGATCGATCAAGTGTCCGAACTCTAAAGAAAAATCATTATTGACGGTCCAAGACCATAGATATTGATAGATAAAATTTCCATTTATTTGCTGAATGGATAGATTGGCCGAAAATGCAATAGCTATACTTAGCATCAAAACACTCGGAAAAGCCCACATACGACGAATATTTTTTGTTGCTGTCGGAATAAGCAGAAGTCCAAAGCCTATTAACATAGTAACTGGAAATGGAAGAAAGGGTATTATCCATGCATATTTATATGTATGTTCCATAAAAAAAATGGGAAATATGAGATTTTGAATCATTCTACGACTATACTACCATCCTATTCTGGCAATATGTAATCATATCATATACTAATCATATCATATACTATAGTATAGTAAGTAAAAACAATCATACCAAAACAGTAGAATATAAATCATAGTATGCCTCAATAAATCAACTCAAAAAAAAGACCTAGTTATTCTAGTGATTTTATTTGTAGTAATTACCTAACCCATTGCGGAACTAATTGATTGGATTCCAATCCAATAAGAAAGTATCAGAAATATTATAATACTCTTTATTTCGTATAGAACTGAAAAAAAAAAACTAAAAATTGAGGTTCTCCTTCTTAGGTAATAGAATGTCTTGTTTAACATATTAACCACTAATTGTAGTTTAAGTTTGAATTTAAATTATAGACACGGCAATATGAGCTTATTCAATTCCAAACTAATAATCATAAAAATTCCTTTTCGAATTTCCCCCCCCCCCTTTCTTCTATTTTTTTGCCTAGTGTGTTAATATGTGACATTGTTATATATGTGACATGCATGTTATACATATATTTATATATAAATATATAAATAATATATTTGTATTGTATGTTATGAAAAAACTATTATCGACGAAATTAAGTTAAGTATAGAAAATGACTAAAAAGAACGATCTATTTTGAGCAATACATGTCTTTCACATACAACAATAAAAATTAGTAACTCTTTTTTTTTGAATGGCAGTTCCAAAAAAATGTACTTCTATATCAAAAAAACGTATTCGTAGAAATATTTGGAAGAAAAAAGGATATTTAGCTGCAATAAAAGCTTTTTCTTTAGCAAAGTCAGTTTCTACTGGAGATTCCAAAAGTTTTTTTGTGCGACAAACAAATAAGAAAATCTTGGAATAATCGGAATTTCCATGGCTAGAAGAATTTCCAATTTTGGAATATGAATAATTTCCTTTAACTAAATGTATTGATGTATTGAACTCAATACAATATTAGTTAGAACTAGCTGCTATTATATGTAGAAGAAGAATTTCTCTATCTGTCGGTTCTAAGTATCATTATCTTTTTTTCATTCTAGTTTTTATTAGAATCTATTTATTAATTCGTGAGATGTTTTTTTCCTATTCATTTTCTTTTCACAATGGAAAAATCTTTGTTCATTCTATTTTTCCGTTGTGAAAAGAAAATTGTGATGGATGCTGAAACTCTTTTGTTTTATTATATGCCTAACTCAAGACCAAGTTGGTTTCATAAATATTATCATAATTTTATTTAGAAATTATGTATACAACAAACAACAAAAAGTATTATATTAATTTTATATTACATATTTAAATATATTTAAATTAATTAATTAATACTTAATGATACTAAGAAAAGTATCAAAATTGTTAGAAAAATTACTTCAATTTTGTAATTGAATTGTGATACATATGAAATCCTATTTATTTTTTTTTGTTCGTTTAGAAAAAAAATCTCTTTGACAATTTGTTTTTCATTTATCTGATTTCGTGGATTCAATTCAAAATAAATAAAAAATATAAAAAGAGGACAATTCACAATTCTTAGTTTCTGTTTCGACTGAAAACAAAATTTGTATTTAAAGTTACAAGTGTTCCGGGAGAACTTAATATACAGATAGTACGTAAAAGTTGATTCTTAAAACTGAACCTACGATGATACTAACCTAAGTAAAAATTATTGAAAATTCAAAGATGAATTTAAAAGAGCTCTTATTTATCAGTTCTAATATTTCCTAAACTATATTGAATCCTTGAATCTAGATCTAGACGATTCAACATGAATTGATTATTATTATTTCAAGTAAGCCGCTATGGTGAAATCGGTAGACACGCTGCTCTTAGGAAGCAGTGCTAGAGCATCTCGGTTCGAGTCCGAGTGGCGGCATACTGTAAAAAAGATACAATGGATCCTATAATGTATTTAATTCCCGATTTCCATTCTGTAATGGGACTTTTTTTATGTATGATATTTGTGACTTTAGAACATATATTAACTCATCTCTCTTTTTCGATCATTTCAATTGTGATTACGATTCATTTGATGACCCTATTAGTACACGAAATCATAGGGTTGCGTGATTCGTCGGAAAAAGGAATGATAGTTACTTTTTTTTCTATAACAGGATTATTAGTTACTCGTTGGATTTCTTCGAGACATTTTCCATTAAGTAATTTATACGAGTCTTTAATCTTCCTTTCGTGGAGTTTTTCCATTATTCATCTAATTTCCAAGATATGGAATCATAAAAATGATTTAAGCGCAATAACCGCCCCAAGTGCCATTTTTACCCAAGGTTTCGCCACATCGGGTCTTTCAAGTGAAATGCATCAATCGTCAAGATTAGTACCTGCTCTACAATCTCAGTGGTTAATGATGCACGTAAGTATGATGTTATTGAGCTATGCAGCTCTTTTATGTGGGTCGTTATTATCAGTCGCTTTTCTAGTCATTACATTTCGTAAAAACAGCGATATTTTTTGTCAAAGAAAAATTTTATTAATTAAGATTAAGTCATTTTTCTTTGACAAAATCGAATACTTGAACAAAAAAAAAAATGTTTTTAATTTTCATTCTTTTGTTCCATTTCGAAATTATTACAAATATCAATTAACTCAGCGTTTGGATTATTGGAGTTATCGTGTCATTAGTTTAGGGTTTACCTTTTTAACCATAGGTATTCTTTCTGGAGCAGTATGGGCTAACGAGGCATGGGGATCTTATTGGAATTGGGACCCCAAAGAAACTTGGGCATTTATTACTTGGACCATATTCGCGATTTATTCACATACTAGAACAAATCAAAGTTTGCAAGGTACGAATTCGTCACTTGTAGCGTCTATAGGATTTCTTATAATTTGGATATGCTATTTTGGGATCAATCTATTAGGAATAGGTCTACATAGTTATGGTTCATTCACATTAACATCTAATTGAATAAATTCCATGAGGAATACATAAGACCCCCATACTATACGTAATAGAAAGTTTGCGCAGGTTTTTGAGAACCATTTGAATGATTCCTTGATTCAAATGGTTCTCAAAAACTCGGAATATATCTTATTATAATTTTATAATTCTAATTAACTTTATTTTTTTGTGTTGTACAGCTCAAAAATCTTCAAATTCAAAATTCTAAGACTTTGTTTTCTATCTGATTAATGAAAACTATCTATGAAAATAATTAGATAGGATAGCTTGTACCTTGTCAACTGATAGCGAAAGAACAAAATCAGGATAAATACCAATCCCTATTACGGGTAAAAAGATACAGATTGAAACAAATAGTTCTCGTGGTCCAGAATCCACAAAATTGGAGTTTGGAACATTGAATAGTTTGTATCCATAAAACATCTGACGTAACATAGATAATAAATAAATAGGAGTTAATATCATTCCAATTGCCATTACAAAGGTAATTAGTATTTTGGGCATTAAAAGATATTTTGGACTGGTAATTATTCCAAAAAATACTACTAATTCTGCAACAAAACCACTCATTCCTGGCAATGCAAGAGAAGCCATCGAGAAACTACTAAACATGGTAAATATTTTTGGCATTGGGATGGATATCCCCCCCATTTCGTCGAGATAAACAAGATGTATTCTATCACAACTCGTTCCTACCAAGAAAAAAAGTGCAGCACCAATAAATCCATGAGAGAGTATTTGTAAAATGGCTCCGTTGAGTCCCATGTCGGTTATAGAACCAATTCCTATAATTATGAAACCCATGTGAGATACAGAAGAATAGGCTATTCTCTTTTTTAAATTGCGTTGACCAAGAGAGGTTGAAGCTGCATAGATTATTTGTATTGTCCCTATTATCACCAACCAGGGAGAAAATATAGAGTGGGCGTGCGGTAATAATTCCATATTGATCCGAATCAATCCATATGCCCCCATTTTTAATAAGATTCCAGCTAGAAGCATACATGTACTGTAATGCGCTTCCCCATGGGTATCTGGTAACCATGTATGTAGGGGTATAATCGGCGATTTGACAGCATAAGCAATAAGGAAGCCCAAATAGAATATTATTTCTAATGTCACAGGATATGACTGATTAGCTAATCTTTCAAAATCCAATATCGGTTCATTGGAACCATATAAACCCATACCTAGAACTCCTATTAAAAGAAAAATGGAACCCCCTGCAGTGTACAAAATAAACTTTGTAGCTGAGTACAAACGTTTCTTTCCTCCCCACATGGATAAAAGTAAGTAAACAGGAATTAATTCTAACTCCCACATGAGAAAAAAAAGTAAAAGGTCTCGAGAAGAAAATAATCCTATTTGACCACTGTACATTGCTAACATCAGGAAATAGAACAATTGCGAATTTCGAGTAACAGGCCAAGCTGCTAAAGTGGCTAAAGTAGTGATAAATCCTGTCAGTAAAATAGGTCCTATGGAAAGTCCATCGATTCCCAGTCTCCAGTGAAAATAAAAAATATTTATCCATTTAAAATCCTCCTCCAATTGAATCAATGGATCATCCAATTGGAAATGATAACAGAACACATGGGTTGTTAGAAGGAGTTCTAAGAAGCATATGCATATAGTATACCACCTAAATACCCTATTCCCCCTATGAGGAAGAAAGAAAATTGAAGAACCCGCGAATATCGGCAAAACTACAAGTAGTGTTAACCAAGGGAAATAACTCGTGATAAAGACAAGATGCATTTTGACCAAAAAAAAACCCGTGCTCGGAATAATATATTTTCTCGAGTACGGGTTTTTGTCGGTAAAAAGGAATCAAATGATTCAAGTGGAGTTTTTTATAACGTATCAATAAGATAGACCCATGCTGCGAGTTGTTTCATGCCATAAATAAACGCGGACACTCAAAAAATCTGTTGGACAGGCGGATTCACATCTCTTACAACCTACACAGTCCTCGGTTCTTGGCGCGGAAGCAATTTGCTTAGCTTTACATCCGTCCCAAGGTATCATTTCCAATACATCTGTGGGGCAGGCTCGTACACATTGAGTACACCCTATACATGTATCATAAATTTTTACTGAATGTGACATTGGGTCTATAAATTCCAGTTTTGAACATAAAAAATTTTCGATCTGGTAAAGTCAAATCAGGAGGAAATGAATTATATATTTATATTGTGTTGTAGACACCAGACGAATCAATGGTTTATCAAAAAAATCTAATGTTAAAAATCAATATATTTCTAAATCTGTTCATGAGAAAGGACCAAGAGACTTTGATTTCCGTTTCAACAACCATGATTATACAAGTCACACATATGACTTCACATTGACATTGGCCAACAGATCATCAATATTTCAATAGTAATATAAAAATATATTACTATACATATTACTATAAAAATAAAGAATAAAAAATGAAATAATTTATATCTATATTTTATTTATATTATTTTATTATATTATTTATGTCTTTATTTATATTTATATGATAGTTATGACTAATTATTCAACAAATTTGATTGATTGATACGAGTTGATTTTCTGTTACGATAAATCGACGAAACAATAGCTAGCCCAATAGCTGCTTCCGCAGCCGCAATGGCTATAACAAAGATTGAGAAAATGTCTCCTTTTAATTGGCGACTATCAAATATATTAGAAAATGTTACGAGATTTATATTAACCGAATTTAGTATAAGCTCAAGACACATAAGTGCTCTAACCATGTTTCGACTTGTGATCAATCCATAGATACCGATAGAAAATAAGTAGACGCTCAAAAAAAGTATATGTTCAAACATCATTGGCTAACTCCTCATGAATCTCGATTCATTTCAATATGAACAACAATTCAACCGATTTGATTGACCATAATCGAGTAATTACAGAAAAAAGAGGGTATCAGCAGTAGATTAAATGAAAAACTTTTCCTTTTTCATTGGATTTCGAATTTCTAATAATTGTATTAATTCTAAGGATTTCTTATTGACGAGCCATAGTAATTGCACCTATCAAAGAAACTAAAAGAATTATAGAAATGAGTTCAAATGGAAGATAAAAATCGGTTGATAAATGAATTCCAATTTGTTGAACGTTACTAATAAGGTCCTGTTCTATAATCTGATTTGATCTTGTAGTCCAAATAATTCCGTACCATGACGTATCTAAGATAGTAGTAATTAGTGAAAAAAGAATACTTATACAAACCAGTGAAGTGACTCCATCCCCAACAGTCCAAAAATAGGAATCGTTCGAATATTCTGAACCATTCATGAACATAACAGCAAATATGATTAAGACGTTTATGGCTCCTACATAAATAAGGAGCTGTGCGGCAGCTACAAAATAGGAGTTTGATAGAATATAGAATAAGGATATACAAACAAGAACCAATCCCAACGAAAAGGCAGAATAAATTGGATTGGTAAATAATACTACTCCTAGGCCTCCTAATATAAGAACTAATCCCAGAAATACTACAAGTATATCGTGTATTGGTCCAGGTAAATCCATTATGTATAACAGATAAATAAGTCGAAATATTTCATGACCTTACTAAATAGTCCAGGAAAGAAAAGGGTGTTACCTTTATTTTTTTTTTTCTTGTATATGATGAGTTCCTAATTGAATTCAATCTTAATATGGATTAATGTAGATATAGATAAAGTTATTAAAGTTATTGGCCAATCCTACTTTCCTTTTTATCTATTTTCTATTTTTATCTAAAAGAAAAAAGAAAAGAATAGTTGGAATTTTCTATTTGAAAATCATCACTAAACCATATTCTCAGTTTAAAACAAAGAGTGATTCTCAACAATCAATAGTTATTATTTGTAATTTCTGACCAACAAAAAAAGGGGGTTTGGATCTTTTATATCAAAAGGAAATCTTAGTAATCAGTAACCGTTCTTGAATCAAGGAGGTTATCCTTGTCTCTTTTGATTTGAGTCGAATTCATAACTGTTTGAATTGTGTAATCTCCAATTACTGGCATTGGTAACCGACCCAAAGCAATTTGATTATAATTCAATTCGTGACGATCATAAGTAGAAAGTTCATATTCTTCAGTCATTGATAAACAGTTTGTTGGACAATACTCGACACAGTTACCACAAAATATACAGACCCCAAAATCAATACTATAATTAAGCAATTGTTTCTTTTTAATATTTTTTTCAAATTTCCAATCAACAACGGGTAGATCTATGGGACATACACGAACACATACTTCACAAGCAATACATTTATCAAATTCAAAGTGGATTCGACCACGGAAACGCTCTGATGTGATCGATTTTTCATAAGGATATTGAATAGTTACAGGTAAACGATTTGTATGGGATAAGGTAATTATGAAACTTTGACCAATGTACCTTGCTGCTCGTATTGTTTGTTGACCATAATTTATGAACCCGGTTACCATAGGGAACATATTGTGGATCTCCGTGAATAAATTGATGTTTCTTTCTCTTGTTTGAGATCGATTATGAATCTAGAATATCGTTATCTTATTCTATTATTTTAGAGTATTTATAGTGAAACAAGTTGGGAAGAAGTTGTCAATAATAGATTACCCAGGGAAATAGGTAAAAGAAATTTCCATCCAAGATTTAATAACTGGTCCATTCTCATTCTAGGTAAAGTCCATCTTGCTGCGATAGGAATGAACAGAAACAAATAAGCTTTAGCTAATGTAATAAATATCCCAATTGTCGTTCCAAAGACTCCATCCATTTGATTTATTCCGAAAAGTTCAGGAATAGATATATACGGAATAGAGAAATTCCACCCACCTAAGTAAAGAACTGTTATAAATAATGAAGAAACTAATAAATTTAGGTAAGAAGCAAGGTAAAATAAAGCGTATTTGATACCTGAATATTCTGTTTGATAACCTGCTACTAATTCTTCCTCTGCTTCTGGTAAATCGAAGGGTAATCTTTCACATTCTGCTAGAGAAGAAATTAGAAAAACAACAAACCCAATAGGCTGACGCCACAGATTCCACCCCAAAAATCCATATTTTGACTGCGCCTCAACTATATCAACTGTACTTAAACTGTTAGATAATCATAGTCGATAATAACATCACTGCTCGCATCGCTATTTCAAAACCGTACATGAGACCTCGGCTTCATACGGCTCCTCTATGGCCACAAATAAATGTAAGGACTTGCTCGATATTATCTACATCCTTATTTGGATGGTAAATATACATCGGGAAGCCAAAAATTAGACCAATGAAATTCCGTCTGCTCAAATAGAAAAGGTGCTTCCGAATTGATCTTATCCATTACAATTTGAATTTCTCTTTGTTTGGTAATAACTTAATCTTTTAATAAAATACTCGTTATATCAATAAATATGTTCTATAAAGAAAGAATTGGGTATTAATTCAAAATTCATGATAAGAATTCTATATATTATGTATAGATATGGATGGGGAAAATAATAAATAAAGATCTTTTGCATTATTATTTATTCATTTTTCTCATTCTATTTTGGAATTCTATTTCTTTTGTTCCTGTTCTTCTTTCTAAGAGGGGGGGTACTCTGAAAAAAAAAATAAAGGATTAATTCGTTTTTGATAGTCATTTCTTTAATCAGTGAATAGGAGCATATTCTAGATCGGAATCGTGGGGAAGTACTGCTTGGTCATTTCTACCAACTTAAAGTCCCCATTATGATTCGTTTTATCCAAAGTTTTATATAAAAATACCGTTTTTTGATACCTTATATTATCTCCATTACTAATCTTTTTTGTACCTTGGTGTTCCTAACTGTTCACTGATTTTTGATTGATCCCCCGTATGGTAATACATATAAAAAAGTAGTAGAACCCCCATACGTTGATCTTTTGTACCCGCTTCAAGATATGAGAATTAGTCAAAGAATCTTAATCTTGGGGTAAACAGTTTATATACTGCTTATGTTTATATTCTTGTACATAGGGAATGAGATTTTCTCTTCTTACTGCAAATTTCTAAGCAGTTTGATTTTACTCATATAACTATCTAGTTTAACTCATCAACCCTAATGATGAATAAAAAATGAAAATATCCATTCAATATATTCAACCTCCTTACTTTATTTCTAGAGAGAAAGGAAAATAATCATGTTCCAACGAATCACACGTAGAGATATTGATAATACACATAGAGTTAATGGTATTTCATAACTAATGGATTGAGCAGCAGCCCGTAGACCACCTAAAAAGGAATATTTATTGTTCGATCCATATCCTGACATAAGAAGTCCAATAGGAGCAATACTTGAAATGGAGATCCATAAAAAAACACCTATACTGAGATCGGCTAAAATAAGGCGATATCCAAAAGGAATTACTAAATAACTTAGTAGAACTGATATGACCGCTATAGACGGTCCCACGCTAAACAAACGAATATCTCCTCTAGATGGAAGTAGGTCCTCTTTAAAAAGTAATTTGGTCCCATCTGCTAGAGCTTGAAGAATCCCCAACGGACCGGCATATTCAGGCCCAATACGTTGTTGTATTGCTGCGGATATTTCTCTTTCTAACCACACAATTACTAGGACCCCTATTGTGATTCCTAATAGAAGGGTTAAAATGGGAACAAAGATCCATATGAGTCCATAAACTTCTTTTAAGGATTCCAATCTAGAAAAAGAATGGATAGCTTGTACTTCTACTTCTGTCGTATCAATTATCATTTCAACGATCAACTTCTCCCATAATGATATCTATACTGCCTAGTATCGTCATGATATCGGCCAATTTCATTCTTTTAACTAATTGAGGGAGAATTTGCAAATTGACAAAACCAGGTGGGCGAATTTTCCATCTCCAGGGGAAAACACTACTATCTCCTATCAAATAAATTCCTAATTCTCCTTTTGGGGCTTCTACTCTTACATAAAGTTCTTGTTTCGACAATTCCAAATTGGGTGAAAGTTTTTTAGTAATAAATCTATATTCAAAATTAGTCCATTCGGCATTTTTTGCTCTATCAAAGCGCCGGACTTCTAAATTTTCATAGGGTCCCCCAGGAATTCCTTCTAGAGCCTGTTGAATAATTTTTATAGATTCCTTCATTTCACCGATTCGGACTAAATAACGAGCTAGTGAATCTCCTTCTTTTTGCCATTGGACTTCCCAATCGAATTTATTGTAACACTCATAACTATCAACTTTACGAAGATCCCATTGTATTCCAGAAGCACGTAACATCGGCCCTGATAAACCCCAATTTATTGCTTCTTCTCCACCAATAATGCCCACTCCTTCAACTCGTTCCAAAAAAATGGGATTCCGTGTAATAAGTTTTTGATATTCAGCAATTCCTGTTAAAGAATAATCACAGAAATCCAAACATTTATCTATCCAGCCATAAGGCAGATCAGCAGCAACCCCCCCAATACGGAAATAATTATGCATCATTCGCATACCCGTAGCAGCTTCGAATAGATCATATAACAATTCCCTTTCTCTGAAAATATAGAAAAAGGGAGTCTGTGCGCCGATATCCGCCATAAAGGGCCCAAGCCATAATAAATGGGAAGCTATACGACTCAATTCTAGCATAATGATTCTAATGTAACTGGCTCTTTTAGGTACTTGAACACTTTCCAATCGTTCTGGTGCATTTACTGTTATTGCTTCTGTGAACATAGTGGCTAAATAATCCCACCGTGTTACATAAGGCAAATATTGTATAATTGTTCGATTTTCTGCTATTTTTTCCATCCCTCTGTGTAAATAACCCAATACGGGTTCACAGTCAATAACATCTTCACCATCAAGAGTAACGATCAGTCGAAGAACACCATGCATTGATGGGTGATGAGGACCCATATTAACTATCATGAGATCTTTTCTTGTAGCCGGTACAGTCATATCTTTTCTTCCTTAATTCATTATTCCATGAATTTATCAAACGAAGTTCATCAAAATGAAAAATTGAATAACTACTAATAACTAAAGAAAAAAATGCAAACCAACCTTAAAATTAACGAGTTTTTGACTCCCGAATACCTAATTGACCAATTAATTTTTTATAATGTACTCTATTTTTCTTTGACAAATAATCCAGTAGCCGTTGACGTTTTCCCAGAATTTTCCGTAGGCCCCTTTGTGATAAAAAATCTCTTTTATGTAATTCCAAATGTGAAGTGAGTCTCCGTATCTTATCCGTAAAACTGAATACTTGAAATTCAACAGATCCGCAATTTTTTTCTTTTTCTTGTCGAATAGCTAAGATGAATGAATTTTTGACCATAAAAAACCAATTTTTCTATTTTTTTCTTTTCTGTGGATTTTACCGATCAGGAAAAATAATAATTATTATTATACCAGTTAGTTCCAGTTATTTGAATCTAGTACAAAAAAATTTGGATTTCTTCATATACACTACTTTAAATTTATATTAATTTTATCCAAATTTATCCAAATCAAATTACAAATTTGATTTGGATAGAAAGGGATGATACATTTATCAGAATGTAACATGGTGTATGTGTATATCTTTCGGTTTTTATCCACCGAATATGGCATGCGATAGATATATAGGAAATATACTATTAACTAATTCTGAATCGTGGATACATATGTATTCTTGACATACTGAAATGACTACCGTTATTGGTATCAAACCAATAACGATTCATACAAGCTAAATCTTCTAATCGATAATTGGGCCAAAGAAACGATTTGAATTTAATGAATTTATTTGCATCTGTATTAAGATGCTTTTCCCCGTTTAAAAATTGTCCCCAGTTTTTTATGTTGTTTTGATTGCAAAATAGTGGATTTCGATTCACAACATTCCAATTCCGGGAATTGAAACAAATTAAAATTCGAAATTCTCTACGACGTCTGGGAGATAGAATATTTTCGGGAACAAGGAAATAAAAATGATTTCTGTTTCTATTCACAAGCATATTGCTGTGTTGTGCAATGGATCCATCAAAATTCTTTTTTTCAACATATCCACTTTTTATTATGCATTTTCCATTAGTTTGGCGCTTATTCTTATCAACCAATGAAATACCTATGGTTTGATATATAATAGATTTCCCATCCTTTTTCATAGATAAACGAATTGGTTCGATAATAAATATTCCTCTTTTTCTCAATTCTGTAAGAGTTAGGTCTTTCTGAATCCACATTACATCCAAATGCATCTCTCCTCTTTGAATTGAGGATATAGCAATTTCTCTTGGATCTATCAGTCTAAGTAGGAGACAATATACCTTGATATTATTGATCATTCTTTGATTCAAGGAATCATCCCACCTTAATTGAAAAAGAAAATATTTTTTCAGGAAGAAATCCAGTTCTTCTTCTTTCTTGCTCTTGAATTGTTTTTTCTTTCTACCTTTTTTAATGTCTGCTCCCGTGTAATCTTCTTCAAGATTTTTCTTTTTGTTTTGTTTTTGTAGATCTGATACAAAATCTCCTTGACCTTGTTGTTTGTTTTTTTTTTGGTTGGAATTTTCTAATTCAAGATATTCTTTTTGATTAGCTAATATAGAAATATTTTTTTCATAGAAATGAAAAATAAGTAATTTTATTGGTATGATCCACGGGTTAATCTTATACACATTAAAAAGTAGTACAAATTCTGGGAAAAACCAAGGTTCTAAATTTGATATGGTATGATATAACCTTTCTTGATTCATTCCTATCCAATCAAAAAAAATATTTTTTTGATTGGATGGGTTGATTTTGTGATGAATCGTAAAAGAAAAAGGATCCTTTTTTTCCAATTTTTGATAATTTTGAGTTTCCGTTTTAGCATTTTTATGAATCTTGGTGCCGGTATGTGTATTGGCCCAGGTCTCAATATCGATATTATTTCTAAGACAAAAATGGAGAATTCTACAATCAAAAAATTTTCTATCCATATTTTTGTCCATATCAATAATAGATCTTTTTTCTAGATAATCACTAATAGATATACTTATCAATCTATAAAATGATTCGGATTTCAGTGTATTTGTATTGAAATTATATGGAATTTTTTTGTCCTCTACTTGTAATGTTGATCCAGAAATATACGAGTCCTTACTATTCCCATAATTTATATATTTATATGACAAAAGATCATATCCGTAATGTTTTTTCCATTTTTCTTTTTGACTTATCGATGAGTCCACTGCATAGTAATTTTGTTTCGTGTAATGAATTAATTGGTCTTTTTCTTTTTTATATAAATCTAATTTCATTGAGTCTTTCTTTTGAATCGTACGACATTGATTGATTCTATTTCGCCATTTTTTCGGTACTAAGTGATCCCACTTGGTATGAGATAAATTGTATTGATAATGACCCCTTAACCAATTTTTCCATTTATTCATTCCAGACTTATGGATTTTTTTTTGCCTTGATTTGGAATCAAATATTCCTCGTGTCGTACAATAATTCTTGATTATATCCCTAAGAAAAGGATAGGTGTGGTGATATTGAAGTACAGATTTCAAATGATACTTGTTAAGTAATTGATTTTGTGATAATTTGTAAAATACATAGGCTTGAGACAAAGAAGATAAGTCACAATTATTATTCCTAATATTTTGATTACTAATATTAGTATTAGAAAAATTAGAAAACAGATTTTTTATAGTCGAAATCAAGTTCATTGTATTTTGATTTGTTTTCTCAATTCCTTCTTGATTTGTTTCCGCGTTGGAAATGGATTTGTTGATAGTTTTTTTTGTTGATTCAAAGAAAAGTTGTGCATTGATCTTTGGAATCTTAATGATACATAGTAATATATCCATGTATATTTTTTCAACGAAGGATTTCATAAAATAATGTGATTTACGTATTACTCGGATATTTTTTCTTTTGAATATTTGCCAAATATCCTTCTTTGATTCCGATCTTTTATCATCACAAGCTCGAACTATTTTTTTATTGCCTTTTGTGATTCCTTCTATTTGAGTCCTAATTGTGATTGTCTTATTAGCAAGATCTTTCATTTTTGTTTCTATGAGTGAATAATTTTCATTTACACAATTCGCGGATCGAATTCGAATGGTCGATTCTCGGATAATCTTATTATTTATATTGGAATCTTTTTCGTTTTCATTCGATTCATATACTTTTACCTTTCTCAATTTCAATAAGAAAATGGGGTTTACTTTTTCAAGTTCTTTCATTATTAGATTTATAACTAGAACTATTCTTGTTTTTTCTTTTGAAACTTTTATAAAACCTTTTCCTCTTTCTTTGAAAACCCTTATAACTTGAAAAAATTGCCTTTTCGCTTTTCTCGTTTTTTTTTCGAGTTCGTTAAAAACGGGTTCAAAAAAAGAAGGTCGTTTTCGGGGAGACCCAAAAGGTAGTTCCGCTTCCCTTCCCCAGACTGTTAAAAAACAAAAATTGTCTTTTTTTTTCTCCTTTTTCCTTATTTTCTTATCTCTATCTCTATGATGAGATCGTACTTTAGATCTTCGCCAAGGTTTCAGACAGAAAGGAAATAGAATCTTTATCTGAATGCCGTCTGTTAACCAATTTTGGGGAAATTCTGTTTCTGATAATTGAACGCCATTATAGGTACATTTAACATGCATTTCTTTATTCCATTCCTTCAAATCCTCGTACCATTCGGGGAATTGCAATAATAACATACGACCAATATTTTTAGCTATTATCAATAAGGGTAATATAACGTATTTTCTAAGAAAAGATTGGGTTACTAACATGAAACCTCTTATTGCTTGAGTAAATATAAAGGTATCCCAAGCTTCTGATATTGCTATTCGTTCATTTTCTTCTTCTTTCTCCTCGTTTGTTTTCTCCTTTTCTTTTGTCTCTTCCTCCTCAAAATAAGAAATTTGCAATTTTGGGTTTTCTCCTACCCAATTCCTAAAAATGTGATTAATCATTTTAGAGATATCAAAAAACGAAAAAAAAAATATTTTGTCTATGCGATCAAAAAAAAGTGGAGAATGCACATTTGCTTGAAACATTTCCCAAATAACTGTTTTACGTCTTTGAGCACGCATGGATCCTTTAATTATACCCCGGCGAAAATCCGATTGTTGTGAGTAACGTATCAAAGCCACTTCCTCTTCTTCATCATTAGTGCTATTATTACTAGTATTATTATTACTAGTACTGGAATTAGTATTCTGACCGTTATCAGTAAAAATAACCACGCGTTTGCCTTTTCTTGAACGAATTTCGGGATCTTCCGTCGATTCTTCTTCATTTTCTTCTTCCTCTTCTTCTAAATCGTCTGTCAATTTGTATGACCAACGAGAAACCCTTTTACTGATTTCTTCCATTCCAATAGATTTCCTTCTAATTGTTGTTAGATCGTTTGGATCAGTTGAAATTACATCGAATATAAATTTCAAAGATTTTGCTTTACTTTCTGAATCAATTCGTCGTGCGTGTTCAAAAGGTAATTCATCGATTGAGGTTAAGGAATTCCCAATCGAATTCAATAAAAATTTCCCGCTAAAGCCAAACGTATTCTTTTGATGTTCTAATTCTCGAGAATCATTATGAAAGAGACCATGAATCTTATTTATCCAAAACATTTCTACGGAATTCGCTGTGGAAGTTATTAAATCGTTCATGATTGCACGTGAATCCCATTTTTTTATTGTTCCTCGATAAGGTCCATTCAAAAAAGGATCGTACCTTTTTGGCAAGTATTCTTGTTCATTCTCATCATCGCATAATCTGGTCCTTTTTTCTAGCATATCTAAAGCAAGAGATCCCTTCTCTTTTTCTATAATTTTTATTCGACTTATCAATTCATTGTTCAAGTTGTATTTTTTTTGTTCATTGGTATGAACCCAATAATTATACAAGTCTTCGTGGGATAGTTTTTCTGTCGTGTACAAAGAAATTTTGCGTTCTATCATTTCTGAAAAAGTCGATAAACTTGGTGGATATGTAAAAGATATTATTTGTTTTCCATCACTTGGGCATATATAAAAAAAATATTGTGACATTTCATTCCGTATAGCATTTTCAAATCGATCATTTTTTATATATCTATACGGTCGATTCCATCGTTTATAATCGAAAAGAAAAGTTACAATAGGTTTTTCAAACCAAAACCAAAAAGAATTTTTTTCATTTTTCTCTTCTTTTTTTAAGTTAAGTTTTACCAATTCCCAATTATCTTGATGAGTATAAAGAGAAAAATCCTCGTAGTCTGGGCTATCTTTGTCTTCTTCGTAAGTTGTTTCTACATCGTTTTCTTCTTT